AAAAGGAATAAAAATAAAGTAAATTCAAGGAAGAGCTTTATTTTTTTTAAGGGGCCCTCAGGGGGGGTCCTGGAATGCTTTTCTTCTCCTCTTATTCCATATGGAATACAATTAGTTAAAATAAGACAGTTAAAATAAGAAGGAATAAAGGAATAGTGGAATATTTGACCGTTCACTCCAAAAAGAGGGTCCTATTGAAAAAGAAATAATCCAAAATACAAAACATTTTTTTTTTTCAAATTCAATTGTTTATTTATCTCTTATTCCAAAATTCCCCTGAAAATCGAATTCCATTTTTTCAATGGGATTACATGATCTAGTTCTTAATATTATTACTTTACTCAATTGACAAATTCCACAACAATAACAATCTCTTGATTCGGAATTAGGGACTCATGTATCATCTGATGAATCTACTTTATTTTACACTTCCGTATCTCACTCTATCTTGTTTTTTAGTATTCTCTAAAATAACTGACTGATGAATTATGAATTTCCCATAACTTAGGTAAGTGCTTTACCAACATATGTAGTGTAGTAAAAAAAATAAAAGGAAATTAATTCTTTCATGCTTACTTTAACTAGTTATTTCGGTTTTCTACTAGCTGCTTTAACTATAACCCCAGCTCTATTTATTGGCTTGAACAAGATACGTCTTATTTGAATTGACTGAATAAGTCAGAAAAAAAAATCTTTCTTTTAGATTCCTGGTATTCTATAACTCTTTTCCACACTAAATTACGAATTTTTTTCTTGATCATTGAGATTCGTGGATAATTTAGAGTACTATTTAGGGATAGATCGTATCTCTTCTTTTTTTATCACCTCGAACAAATCGAAATGATTGAAGTTTTTCTATTTGGAATCGTCTTAGGCCTAATTCCTATTACTTTAGCGGGATTATTCGTGACTGCATATTTGCAATACAGGCGGGGGGATCAGTTGGATCTTTGATTGAGTAATTTTTATTTTTTTATTGACCTCCTCTCTGGTCTGGAGGAGGTCAAATTCGAGTTTCAATTCAATTTTGTTTTGTTAAATTATTTTACTCTGCTTCGACATAAGATAGATGGAATCACGCTCTGTAGGATTTGAACCTACGACATCGGGTTTTGGAGACCCGCGTTCTACCGAACTGAACTAAGAGCGCTTTCATTCATTCAAAAAGAAAATATTTTTCTATTCCTAACGTATCTCACGTATGTATAGTCTCCACAAATTCAAGTTATACCCACTTTACTTTCAATTGATCTCTTCGCTACTGCCCAAAAAGAATAAAAAAGTAATAGGTAGGGATGACAGGATTTGAACCTGTGACATTTTGTACCCAAAACAAACGCGCTACCAAGCTGCGCTACATCCCTTTTCAAAATTGTTATACAATGCCATTGTACACAATTCCTGTCTTCTTTTCCACATTGTAATTTTATTCTTATTTCTCTATCTATATAGAACCCTCCTGTCATTTCTTCTTTTTGGTCTCATATAATTAAGGAATTATATACATCTAAAATCCAATAAAATTTCGCCTATACAAGAAGGATTACTTTTCCTTGGTAATGTATAGGAAGAAGGGGTCATTTTTTAGGGATAAGAAAATTTCGTCTATATGGTTCATTTTATATATAGCATAACAATCTTGGGCAAAAGTTTCTGATCATATATGTATTCCAACAAGGAAGGAGGATTTTCAATGCGGGATATAAAAACATATCTCTCTGTAGCACCCGTGCTAAGTACTCTATGGTTTGGTGCTTTAGCAGGTTTATTGATAGAAATTAATCGTTTATTTCCAGATGCTTTGTCATTCCCTTTTTTTTAATTGAGGAATAGAATTCTTTGTGACATGACAAAATTTGACCCTTTTTAATCCTTTTATTTAGTATCGGAAGGAAAAAGAAAGAAAAGATGGATTGGCTTGAACCTCAGAGTTATGAAAAATTTGGTAAATTCTATTTTGAAAAAAAAAAAAGAAATTCAATTTAAAGTGGTATCCAAGCTAAACAGGCCTCAGAAATCAGAGCATAGAAAAAGGCTGGGCTGGCTAATTAAATGAAAGGGTTTCGAAGCAAAATCTTTGCTAATTCGACAAGGATTGTATTCTTTAATTATTTCTTTATTTTTTATTACTTAATTTAAGAATTCAAAAAATTGATTCTAATGGATTTTATTCTTCTTCTTCGGATTCAAAATAGAAGAATAAAAGAATAAGTAGAAGAATTTAGTTAAGTCAACCCAAACAGAAAAGGAGGTTCGGTTCATGGCCAAGGGGAAAGATGTTAGAATCAGGGTTATTTTGGAATGCAGCAGTTGTGTTCGAAAAGGTGCCAATGAGGAATCGACGGGGGTTTCTAGATATAGTACTCAAAAGAATCGCCACAATACACCCCGACAATTAGAATTAAAAAAATTTTGTCGTTATTGTCGCAAGCATACGACTCATCACGAAATAAAGAAATAGGAACACCCATCGTGTGTTCGATCTTTCCAAAAAACAGAAAGAGCAAGAACTTTATATTTAATATATAAAAAAAACTATAGTATAAAATACAAATCAACTCATCCGATTTCCGGTAGATATTATTTCATATGTATAGAGGGTATTCATATACTATAAGATTAATTAAATAAGATATGGATCAAAGAAAGACTACTTCTTCTGGATCCTAAATTCATAAAATAATAAAATAAATAAATGAATTTTTTTTGTTCAATTTTAAAATTTTAAATAAGGAATAAATCATGTATACATCTAAACAACCTTTTCTTAAATCTAAGCAACCCTTTCGTAAATCCAAACACACTTTTAATAAATCCAAGCAAACCTTTCGTAAATCCAAGCAAACTTTTCGTAAATTCAAACAACCTTTTCGTAAATCTAAACAACCTTTTCGTAGGCGTCCTCGGATTGGCCCGGGAGATCGAATTGATTATAGAAACATGAGTTTAATTAATAGATTTATTAGTGAACAAGGAAAAATATTATCTAGACGAATAAATAGATTAACCTTGAAACAACAACGATTAATTACTCTTGCTATAAAACAGGCTCGTATTTTATCTTTCTTACCGTTTCGTAACTATGAGAACGAAAAGCAATTTCAAGCCCAGTCAATTTCAATAATTACGGGTTCTAGACCTAGAAAAAATAGACATATTCCTCAATTAACGGAAAAGTACAATTCCAATCGAAACTTAAGAAACTACAACCAAAATTTAAGAAACAACAATCGGAACTTAAGTTCCGATTGTTGATGTTTTATTCGAAAGGCCCAGACCTATATATATTATAAAGAAAGTAATCCTGCTCGTTGATTCCTACCACTTAATCTTAATTTATTGTATCTTCCCGGAGTTCCCTCTCCGGGAATTCGGTTTTTATTATTCCAGTATATTACTTTATTTATCCCTTTAATTGATGATCTTTATTTTATTGGAAATCGTGTAAAGATTATTTGGATTTGATACAGCTACTTGTGCAAGCATTTTACGATTAAGAATCAATTTCTTCTTGTACAGGTTGTGTATTAATTTACTATAACTATCAAATACTTTATATATCCGCGTTGCTGCGTTTATCCGAGTGATCCACAAACGACGAAAATCCCTCTTTTGCCTACCTCTATCTCGATGAGAGGAAACAAAAGCTCTTTTTACCTGTTGGGTAATCATTCGATTAAGTCTTAAATGAGCCCCCCTAAAGTTTGAGGCAAATGAACGCATTTTTGTTCGTCGTCTCCGGGCTATATATCCTCGCGGAACTCTGGTCATTGAATCAAATTAACCTTAATGAATAACTAATTATTTCTCTTCTTTTAGCCATCCTTTTTTCCATTAATAACAAAACTAATTATTCCGATATATAAAATATTAATTCCAATGGCTTTTGCTATAGTAACCTTCCCAACCACGATTTTTTATTACACTCCGTTCAGTTATTTCTATGCGAAATAACAAATTAATTCTAATGATACTAAAAAAATAGTGGGTTCCATCGTTTCTATGGTTCCCTTTTAAACGGTAAGGCCCTCTCTATACACCGGAGCCCTTTCTTTCATCAAAAGGTATTGTGAACTTGTATAGTTCACATTCTTTGGCTCTACCTATCCATTATAGAGTAAATAGCTCTTTTCACAATAAGAGTTATCCATACAGTGACGGTATTTAATTATGAAAGTTGGCTAAGTAGCTGACCCTGTTAGTCCGTTCTTTTAAGATAAAGGAGCATAAGCCTTTTTATTATTATTTCCTCCGCTTAATGGATAACCATTTGCTACCAATGGGGGAATTGCTTCTTATTTCCAATTTAGATAATTGGATTTGCACCAAAGGAAACCAAAAATTCCATATACCATAGAAATCTAGGATGGAAAAGCTATATCCTATTCATTGGTACTAATCATGGATACTTCCAAATTTTTTTTATTTGTTTGAAGTTATGATCTGAACGAGTCGCACATACACCCTAGCACATGTTCCTCGACGCTGAGGGCATCCTTTAAGCGCGGCCGTTTTTCTAGCATTTCGTATTGGCTGTCTTGCGTTTCTAATAAGTTGTTTAACCGTCGGCATGTTGTATGTGTATAGAAAAAAATGGATTGGTTTAGATCCATCTTAACCTGATGATTGATCATCATGAAGTCTTTCTATTTCGATTTTCTATTAAATCGAAGAAAACCCTAATTTGGGTCTGAAATAACTTTATAAGAAATCCGGACACTACCAATCCTTAAACATTTCCGGAAACCACACTGGATCAGTATCGCAGTGCTCGTCAATCATTTCATCCCCTACAATATCGACAAGTCCATAAGCTTTGGCTTCGTCTGCTGACATAAAAACATCCCTTTCCATGTCTTCGGATACAACCCAAAAGGGTTTGCCTGTTCTTAGTGCATAAACCCTTGTAATCATTTCGCGAACTTTGTGTAACTCTTCTACTTCTAGTAAAAATTCTGGTGTCCTTGCCCGATAATAAGCACTAGCGGGTTGGTGAAGCATAATCCTCGCGTGAGGGAATGCTATACGCTTGGTGGGTTCTCCTCCAAGTAGAATGAAGGACGCCATGGACGCGGCTATTCCAAGGCATATTGTATATATATCTGGTGTCACCGTTTGCATCGTATCAAAAATAGCCATTCCTGAGATTAGCCACCCGCCTGGGGAGTTTATAAACAAAAAAATATCACTAAGTCCATCTTCTATACTGAGATATACCATGAGACCTGTAATATGATTCGTGATCTCGCAACGAATCTCTTGACCTAAAAAAAGTGTCCTTTCTCGATACATAACATTGTATAAGTCAACCCAAGTCGCTTCTTCATCTCCGGGAATCCGGTAAGGTACTTTTGGAACACCAATGGGCATATTAGATTAATATTATTAAATTTAAGTAAGAAAACTACACTTTAATATGGAAACGTAAGAATAGAAGAGAAAGAATGAATCCGCAGTTTATTGTCTTCATTTTTATTCTTATTCTATATGAATACTATAGATTCTATTAATATGAATAGTATAGATTATATTAATACGTAGATTGAAAGGTTATACGTATAAAGAAGGTAAGACAGATTGAATAAAGAAAAAGGAATCGGCGATTCAAATGATAAACAAAGAGGGGTAGGGATCTATTCTTCATTTTTCAAAATTGGCCAAGTTACCCATTGCATATTGGCACTTATCGAGTATAGAATAGATCTGCTTCTCTTTCTTCTTATGAACAGAATTGGCTTCTTATTTTTAATGAAATGAAATAAATATTAACGCTTTCTGACACAGAATCCCCTAGAAGGGTTAGGTACATAGGATATGGATAGTCTTTTCCAATGCGATAAAATAAAGCGACATCGTGTCTATTTTTCTTTGCTAAAGGGGTATTTCCATGGGTTTACCTTGGTATCGTGTTCATACTGTCGTATTGAATGATCCGGGTCGATTACTTGCGGTGCATATAATGCACACAGCTCTAGTTTCTGGTTGGGCTGGCTCGATGGCTTTATACGAATTAGCAGTTTTTGATCCCTCTGATCCTGTTCTGGATCCAATGTGGAGACAAGGTATGTTCGTCATTCCCTTCATGACTCGTTTAGGAATAACGGATTCCTGGGGTGGTTGGAGTATTTCAGGAGGAACTGTAACAAATCCGGGTATTTGGAGTTATGAAGGTGTGGCAGGTGCACATATTGTGTTTTCTGGTTTGTGTTTCTTGGCAGCGATCTGGCATTGGGTATATTGGGACCTAGAAATATTCTCTGATGAGCGGACGGGAAAACCCTCTTTAGATTTGCCCAAGATCTTTGGAATTCATTTATTTCTTGCAGGGGTGGCTTGCTTTGGCTTTGGCGCATTTCATGTAACGGGTTTGTATGGTCCTGGGATATGGGTATCCGATCCTTATGGGCTAACTGGAAAAGTACAAGCTGTAAATCCAGCGTGGGGTGCAGAAGGTTTTGATCCTTTTGTTCCGGGGGGAATAGCTTCTCATCATATTGCTGCGGGTACGTTGGGTATATTAGCGGGTTTATTCCATCTTAGTGTCCGTCCGCCTCAACGTCTATACAAAGGATTACGTATGGGCAATATTGAAACTGTACTTTCCAGTAGTATCGCTGCTGTTTTTTTTGCAGCTTTCGTAGTTGCTGGAACTATGTGGTATGGGTCAGCAACGACCCCAATCGAATTATTCGGGCCTACTCGTTATCAGTGGGATCAGGGATACTTTCAGCAAGAAATATATCGAAGAGTTAGCAATGGTTTAGCCGAAAATCTTAGTTTATCAGAAGCTTGGTCTAAAATTCCCGAAAAATTAGCCTTTTATGATTATATTGGTAATAATCCGGCAAAAGGGGGATTATTCAGAGCGGGCTCAATGGACAATGGGGATGGAATAGCTGTTGGCTGGTTAGGACATCCCGTTTTTAGAGATAAAGAAGGACGTGAGCTTTTTGTACGCCGTATGCCTACTTTTTTTGAAACATTTCCAGTTGTTTTGGTAGATGAAGAGGGAATTGTGAGAGCGGACGTTCCTTTTAGAAGAGCAGAATCCAAATATAGTGTTGAACAGGTAGGGGTAACGGTGGAGTTCTATGGTGGCGAACTTAATGGAGTAAGTTATTCTGATCCTGCTACTGTAAAAAAATATGCGAGGCGTTCTCAATTAGGGGAAATTTTTGAATTAGATCGAGCTACTTTGAAATCAGATGGTGTTTTTCGCAGCAGTCCAAGGGGTTGGTTCACTTTTGGTCATGCTACCTTTGCTTTGCTCTTCTTTTTCGGACACATTTGGCATGGCGCTAGAACCTTGTTCCGAGATGTTTTTGCTGGTATTGATCCAGATTTGGATGCTCAAGTGGAATTTGGAACATTCCAAAAAGTGGGAGATCCAACTACAAGGAAACAGGCAGTCTGATACACATTGTTATGGTATCTTTGACCTCTCTTTTTTGATTTGGCTTGGGAAACATCTCCCATCCTTTCTTTAACTCTTTTTCTTTCTTTATATGGGAAATTCTCCCAAATGACAAATGAATAGGTGTGGAAGTTATAATTGTAAATAAACCACGATCGAATCTATGGAAGCATTGGTTTATACGTTCCTTTTAGTTTCTACTTTAGGGATAATTTTTTTCGCTATCTTTTTCCGAGAACCACCTAAGGTTCCACCAACTCCAACTAAAAGAATAAAATAATTTCATTGAAGTAAGAAGTCTACCCATCTGGTAGACTTCTTACTTCAATTAGTCCCCGTGTTCTTCGAATGGATCTCTTAATTGTTGAGAGGGTTGCCCAAACGCGGTATATAAGGCATACCCAGTAAAGCTTACAAGTAAACCAGATATGGAGATGGCGACTAAAGTTGCTGTTTCCATTTTTATAGAATTTCAAGATTACAATGGATCTACGAAAAGATCGTGTATTTACAACTACAACGGAATAGTATACAAAGTCAACACCAATGATGAAATAGAATTTATGGCTACACAAACCGTTGAAGATAGTTCTAAACCTAGGCCAAAACGAACTGGTGCAGGTAGTTTATTGAAACCCTTGAATTCGGAATATGGGAAAGTAGCTCCGGGTTGGGGGACCACTCCTTTTATGGGAGTCGCAATGGCTTTATTCGCTATATTCCTATCTATCATTTTAGAAATTTATAATTCTTCTGTTTTACTGGACGGAATTTTAACCAATTAGGTTTCTACTAATCTAAAAAAAAAAAGGAAGTCATAGTTTTTCCATCCAAAAAAGCTTTTCTAGTTTAAGCTCTATATTTCTAGACATTATGGTAGTTCGACCGCGGAATTTTTTTGTTTCGGTATCTCTGGAATATGAGTGTGTGACTTGTTAGAATTGATCCTATTGATAATACATAGAAAGGGCCTGTTATCTCTATCAAGATGATTCTAATTCGTCAGATATTATTTATTCTAGTATCTGGAACACGAAATAGATAGAGTGGATCAAAAAAAATGGAACTATGATTCATAATCACTATTAAGACCTCGCAACCAGACTGAAAAATTCAAGTAGTTCTTAAATAAAAATAAAAAAGAAATTTTCTTCCTTCCAATTTTGTTTGCCCAAAAGACAACTTTTTTCTCTCGATTTTGCCGAGTCATTGCACCGATTCCATAAATGATTATCAAGTGGTTCTTATTCGAAGAACCCTTGCCTTTTGGTTAGCTTGAGACTCAATCATCGTGGCTCTAGTATGAATCTAAGGTTTTAATTGAACTGATTCATAGGATCGCAACAAGATAATTTCTATATTACGATTACGCACAAAAAAAAACAAATCCAAAATAGGGAAGAGAAAAGTCAAGAGGCCTCGAATGACCGGCATAAGGGAACGGAAGAAAGACAGATGAGCCAACTTGAGATTTTTTGGCATTATCATAACAAAGAATATATTCCGAATTTTTCTTATTTCATATCTTCAAGGCAAATCGACCCAATCCAGTGGCTGATGAAGTTTTGAACTTTTTTTTTCTAATATTCGTTGAAAATTTGTGTGTTTCTGCTTGAGCCGTACGAGATGAAATTTTCATATACGGCTCTTAGAGGGGGGGCTTGGGTTAGTTACCTATCTCAATAAAGTATATGATTGGTTTGAGGAACGTCTTGAGATTCAGGCAATTGCAGATGATATAACTAGTAAATATGTTCCTCCCCATGTCAACATATTTTATTGTTTAGGGGGAATTACACTTACTTGTTTTCTAGTACAAGTCGCTACCGGTTTTGCTATGACTTTTTACTACCGCCCAACGGTTACAGAGGCTTTTTCTTCGGTTCAATACATAATGACCGAGGCCAACTTTGGTTGGTTAATCCGATCAGTTCATCGATGGTCAGCAAGTATGATGGTTCTAATGATGATCCTGCATGTATTTCGTGTGTATCTCACAGGTGGGTTTAAAAAACCCCGCGAATTAACTTGGGTCACAGGTGTGGTTTTAGCTGTTTTGACTGCATCATTTGGTGTAACTGGTTATTCGTTGCCTTGGGATCAAATTGGTTATTGGGCAGTCAAAATTGTGACAGGTGTACCTGATGCCATTCCGGTAATAGGATCGCCTTTAGTGGAGTTATTACGTGGAAGTGCTAGTGTGGGTCAATCCACTTTGACTCGTTTTTATAGTTTACATACCTTTGTACTGCCTCTGCTTACTGCCGTATTTATGTTAATGCACTTTCCAATGATACGTAAGCAAGGTATTTCGGGTCCTTTATAGGGAAGGCATATCTATAGAGAATTAGAATTCTCATATATCATATCGGGTAGGTTATCGTATTTCATTGCTACAAACATGGGTTATTGTAAAATAACACATGTCATTTGGATACTTCTCTTCAACTCCGAAGTATTTTGATACAATACAAATAGTTGAAGTTAATTTTACGAAAGAAAAAAAGGCGGATTATGGGAGTGTGTGACTTGAATTATTGGTTTGGCCATGCAGATAAAGAATTGGATCTGCCACATTAGAATTCACAATCAAAGGTGTCTCCGCATCCAATCAACACGTAAGTCTCCTACCTAGGAAGGATAGGCTGGTTCACTTGAGGAGAATATTTTCTATGATCATACCCCACCATGTCATCCATGAACAGGCTCCGTAAGATCCCATAGAGTAGAAATGGAATAAGTCATGTGACATGATCCAATATTACACTTACCCTTTTTTATTATAGTATGGAAATGCATTCATTTTCTTTGCATCGATTGTGATCCGCAATACTATCGGAGTAAAAGAAGGGATCTAAGGAAAAATGTAGGCTAAACTTTTTTATTTTTTATTAGTAACAAGTAAATATTTTGTTTGGAGGTAAGAAACTTGCGATATTGGGGGGATAAACACCAACTAATCAAGAGACATGAGACAATCCAGAAAGCAATTGATCATGATCAAATTTGTAAGCCCACTTGGATATTGAGCATTTACCCATAAGAATAGGATTCTTTTCAATGAGTAGTTCTAGATCCAACTTCGGAAAAGATAATATGATAAAGCTTTTCTTGCCTAGAGTCATTGAGTCATTATATACCATAATTCTATTATGGATCTTCCGCGGTCTTATTTCTTTCATTCTTGCTCGAGCCGGATGATGATAAATTCTCATGTCCGGTTCCTTTGGGGGATGGATCCTAAAGAGTTCGCCTATCCCAATAACAAAGAAACCAGACTTAAATGATCCTGTATTAAGAGCTAAATTAGCTAAAGGGATGGGACATAATTATTACGGGGAACCCGCATGGCCCAATGATCTTTTATATATTTTTCCAGTAGTAATTCTAGGTACTATTGCATGTAATGTAGGTTTAGCGGTTCTCGAGCCATCAATGATTGGTGAACCGGCGGATCCATTTGCAACTCCTCTGGAAATATTACCTGAGTGGTACTTCTTTCCCGTATTTCAAATACTCCGTACGGTACCCAATAAGTTATTGGGCGTTCTCTTAATGGTTTCTGTGCCAACAGGCTTATTGACAGTACCTTTTCTAGAGAATGTGAATAAATTCCAAAATCCCTTTCGTCGCCCAGTAGCTACGACCGTTTTTTTAATCGGTACTGCAGTAGCTCTTTGGTTAGGTATTGGAGCAACATTACCCATTGATAAATCTTTAACTTTAGGTCTTTTTTAGGTATTTTTTGATTCATTCAACCGTGAAGTACCGTGCATAGGTATCTAGGAAATAGTTACTTCCAAGTGAATCTTCCCTAGATACCTAAAATCCATTTTATTATGATCCATTTCGCGAAAATATAGATTGTACCAAAGATGCTAAATTGTTTTCTTTTTTTCTTTTTATTCTAACTCGAAAAAGAAGAAGAACAAAAAATTGTAATGGATTTAAAACGAGAGCTTATTCTTAAGTAAATCCATTGGTAGATACTTCTCTAGAGTGTCCCATATCTGTTTTCTATCTTCCATACGAAAATTTTCAATTCTCATAAGATCTTCTTCAGTCTTACTCAAAAGGTCCAATAGTGTATGTATATTGGCCCTTTTGAGACAATTATACGTTCTAGAAGGCAATTCTAATTGATCAATAAAAATACAATTCAATGGAATTCCTTTTTTGTTTTTCTTTAGATTAGTTAATCTTTTTTGAAAAGTAAAAAGGGGCGGAGTAAACCTGTTTTTATTTTCTTCGAAACTCGTTCCCTCTTCCTCCGCGTGTAGAAAAGGGAGGAATAAATCAATCAAATTACGAGAAGCCTCATAAAGCGCTTCTTTAGGGGTTAAACTTCCATTAGTCCATATTTCTAAAAAAAGTATCTCGTGTTTTTCATTTCCATTCCCACAAGAAAAAATACTATAATTCACATTTCGAACAGGCATGGATACAGCATCTATAGGATAACTTCCATCTTGATAGTTCTTTCTGAGTTCTGTCTGATATCCACGATCTCTCTTTATCTGTAACTCAATACAAAAATTAATGGGCTCTGTCAAGTTAGCTATAGGTTGTGCCGTATCAACGATTTCTACGGAAGGTGGTAAGATTATATCTTGAGCAGTTATGTACCTAGGACCTTTGACGCAAATTGATGCGTCTCTAACTCCATAGAGATTACTTCTCAATACAATTTCTTTCAAATTTAGTAAAATTTCTTGTACGGATTCTTCAATACCTGCTATTGTAGAATATTCGTGTGGCACGCTCCCAAATTTTGCCCGTGTGATACATGCTCCTTCTATTTCTCCAAGTAAAGCTCTTCGCAAGGCAATACCGACGGTGTCCGCTTGACCTTTTTTAAGCGGGGACAGAATGAAACGACCATAATAAAGACGCTTACTATCTACTCTTGATTCAACACACTTCCACTGTAGTGTTTGAGTGGATCCTGCTACCTCCTCTCGAACCATAATAGACTAGTATTATTATTTGATCATTGAATCGTTTATTTCTCTTGAAAACGGATTAATTCTTTTACAGGCGTCTTTTTTTAGGCGGTCGACATCCATTATGCGGCATAGGTGTTACATCGCGTATACAACTTAATCGCACACCGCTTTTAGCAATGGCTCGTAATGCGGCATCTCTTCCACTACCAGCGCCCTTTACCATAACTTCTGCTCGTTGCAAACCTACTGTACGAATAGCATCTACTGCTGTTCTTTGACCAGCATAGGGTGATGCTTTTCTTGAGCTTTTGAATCCACAAGTACCTGCGGAGGACCAGAAAACCACCCGACCTTGCGGGTCCGTAACAGTTATAATGGTATTGTTGAAACTAGCTTGAACATGAATAACCCCTTTTGTTATTCTACGTGCACTTTTCCGTAGACTAAAACGTGCATTCCTACGTAAACCAATACGCACTTTCTTACGTGAACCTATTTTTGGTATAGCTTTTGCCATATTTTATTATCTCATAAATATGAGTTAGAAATAACAAAAAGAAAAAAAGATACAAAGATATCCGTTTCCGGGTAAAATATACCCTTTACTTTAATTATTTAAAATTCTTTTATTTAGAATTGGAACATTTCCGCGGGTACTTTTTTATTTTAGAGAAAGTAAAGTTCTTTTTCGAAAGATTACCCCTGTCGTTGTTTATGCTTCGGATTAGAGCAAATGACTCTAATTCGTCCACGCCTACGAATCAGTCGACATTTTGTACAAATTTTACGAACGGAAGCTCTTATTTTCATATTTCCGTATCCTTTCTTAAACTATGAATCTAATATTTTGGAAAAAATAAGTCTCTTCGCTTGAATTTTTGAACTTCAAATTTATTACCCTAGAAAAAAGAAAACCCTAATCCTTTGAATCTTCGCTATCTTTCAAATCTTCGATATCTTTCGAGTCTTCGATACGCTTCGAATCTTTATGGGGAAGTCTATAAATTATACGTCCCTTGCTGGAATCATAACGACTTACTTCAATTTTGACCCTATCCCCCATCAGTATTCGTATAGAACTAGAGCGGATCTTTCCTGAAATATAGCCCAGGATGATGGTGTCATTCTCTAGCCGAACGCGGAACATTCCATTGGGTAGGGCTTCCGTAACTAAACCTTCGAAAGTGACTTTTGCTTCTCTCGGGTTTTTTTTTTCTCTCCTATTTTTTTTTTCTGTCATATTTTTTTCTCCTATTTTTCTATTTTTATTTTCAAAATAGGAAGGTCGAGATAGAATTCGGGCACTATAGTCGGAGCGATTACCATATATAACATAAGACTTCTCCCCCAATTCTGTTTAGTCGAGCCTCTCGATCTGTCATTATCCCTCGAGAAGTAGAAAGAATAGCAATTCCCATTCCACCCAAAACTTTAGGAATTCCTTGATAGTTGGTATAAATTCGTAAGCCGGGTCGGCTGATACGCTTTAAAAAGGTTCTTGTTCTATATATTCCTTTTCTAGTCTTTCTCTTTTGATGTCGCAAAGTTGAAACCAAGAAATATCTGTTACGTTCCTGATGTTTCCGAACACTTTCAATAAAACCCTCTCGTAGAAGTATTTTAACAATGTTTTCGGTAATATTTGTAGATATTACTCGAACTGTTCCTTTTTTATTCATGTCCGCGTTTCTTATAGAGGTTAGTAAATCCGCAATAGTGTCCTTGCCCATAAGACTCTAATTCTAGGTTCCTCCAAATTGTTCTATAATCAACATGTTTTCTTTTTTTTTGCTTTTCATTTTAAATTTTAAAACATATACGTAAAACACAATCTACTAACTACTAAATTTATTCTCTGATCTAAATTTCACCTACTAGTATTTATAATACTTCAGGAGCTAATGAAACTATTTTGGTAAAATTCAATTCTCTCAATTCCTCAGCAATCGCGCCAAAAACTCGAGTTCCTTTTGGATTTCCTTTTTGATCAATTATAACCGCTGCGTTGTCATCATAGCGGATTATTATACCGTCTTCACATTTGAACTCTTTACATGTACGTACAATTACAGCTCGAATTACTTCGGATCTTTCTAGGGGCATTCGGGGCAATGCGTCTTTGATTACAGCAACAATAACATCACCAATACGAGCATATCGCTGATTACCTGCAGCTCCTATGACTCGAATACACATCAATTTTCGAGCTCCACTATTATCTGCTACGTTTAAAAGGGTCTGAGGTTGAATCATATTATTTTGATTTCCATTTGTTATTTCAATGCAAAAGGATGAAAGAAATATTGTCTTTTCAGAAAGAAAAAAAGGGCGTTTTTTTATCTTCAATACTCCTTTGAGTTTTAGGGGTTCTATATTTCTAATCGAATAAATTGACTTCGTATAGGCATTTTACTGGCAGCTATGGAGATAGCTGCTCTAGCTACAGTTTCGGATACCCCCCCCATTTCATAAAGTATACGACCTGGTTTAACAACGGCTACCCAATATTCGGGGGACCCCTTTCCTGAGCCCATACGTGTTTCCGTCGGTCTTAGTGTAACGGGTTTGTCGGGAAATATACGTACCCATATTTTTCCACCACGACGTGCATATCGTGTTATTGCTCTTCGTCCTGCTTCTATCTGTCTCGCCGTGATCCAAGCAGGTTCAAGTGCTTGAAGAGCATATCTACCAAAACAAATACGATTGCCTCGGCAGGATTTTCCTTTCATTCTTCCTCTATGTTGTTTGCGAAATCTGGTTCTTTTGGGGTTATAGTCGATGGTTCTTTCTTAGTTCCATCTCTACTGCAAAACTGGACATGAGAGTTTCTTCTCATCCAGCTCCTCGCGAATGAAATGAGAAAGCGTGCAAATTTCTCTAATTCCATAATATTCAAAAATATTAGGGAGAGATCCACATTAATAGATAAATAATAGAAAAAATTAGGTTTTTTTTATATTTATTATTCAATTTGTTAAAATCGAAAAATCTATAGTCAAAAAAAAAGAAGATCTAGAATATATCTAGATGTGTGTGTCTATATTATCTAAATTCTATATTTTATAGATGATGTAATCCTTAAAATATCTTTATTTTTACTCTTATTGAATAATGGTAATGGTAAAGTATTCTAATTTAAAAAGGATTTCGCGGGCGAATATTTACTCTTTTCTGTCTTATTTGTTAATTTATAACCTTACCAAATAAGAAAATTTTTTTGGTTTGTTCCGCCATCCTACCCAATGAAGTATTAGGATTCTTTTCAATAAAATCCTATGGAATCATAGGTTCTGTCGTTCCCACTGCCTCTCCTTGAATGGTTAGGTCTGAATTCCACAATGGAGCTTCCAAAAAATTTCTTTCCCAGTTAATTTTCTCAGTTTTATTAACCAGGATGGCTCTTTATTATTGCTTTAAATTTCTAGTTCTTGTTTCAAGTTACGTTACGATTTCTAATTCTCTATTTTTTTTTATTATATTGATGCTTTATCACATTGCTTTTTATGATGCAATTCATAGACCATACATATTGGAATCCTATATCTTACTTAATCCCTCTTCTTTCTTTCTATCATCCCTCCCTTTATCCGCATCCCTTTAGTTTTCCTTCACAACCTAGAATCTCATTTCTTTTTTAGAGAAAAAGCAGTTGCTACAACTATATGATAGATCCACTCATTTATGATAGAGATATTTATTCATATAGTGACTGTTTCTTAGTTAGGATCTCGACAATACGAAGCAATAGGTTGGTTATTAGTTAATTTTCTATAATTACTAATACTAAGTTTTTTTCTTAAAAAAAAATAACGAGTCACACACTAAGCATAGCAATTATATTAAATGATTTATCAATTTTCATTAAATCTTATAGAAAGAAAGAGGTAGAATTTCTTGTTTTTTTCAGGGATTTCAGGAAAAAAAGTCTCTTGTCATTTTTTATTCTATCACTGGACAGAATGCGAAGAGAAGATTAGTTATTCTTCGTCTACGAATATCCAAATTTTTACACCTAATACTCCATAGATAGTTCGAATTGGATAGCAGCAATAATCAATTTTAGCGCGAATTGTTTGGAGGGGGAGTCTACCCTTTTTGATGCATTCGGCACGTGCAATTTCTTTTCCTCCGAGACGACCCGCAATTTTGACTTTGACTCCCCTTATATCCGCTTTTTTAGTTAATTCAATGGCTTTTTTCATTGCCTTTCGGAATGAAACTCTATTTTTTAATTGGAAAGCTATATATTCTGCCAGAATGTTAGGTTCTCTATAAGGCTCTTTCACTTTTTCGATAGAAATATTAAGTCTTTGGTTTACAGAGTGAATTTCCTTTTGTAGATCTTTCTCTAATTCTTCGATTACTCCTTTTTTCTTTAATAAATTAGGGAATCCAATATGGATTATGACGTGGATCGTATCGATTTCTTTTTGAATTTCTATACGTGTAATTACTTCAGAACTTGAACCTGAGTCCGTTTTTCTATTATGTGTAATTACTTCGGAACTTGAGTCTGATTCTATTTTTCTATTCGAGCCCTTTTTCCTATTCTTTTGTATATAGTTCTTGATACAATTCCTTATTTTTTTATCTTCCTGTAAACCTTCAGAATAATTTTTTGGTTGTGCGAACCAAAAGGAATGGTGTTTTTGGGTTGTACCAAGTCTGAAACCGAGTGGATTTATTTTTTGTCCCATATTTTTCTATTCTATATTTTTTTAGTGGGAATTGAAATCTTAGATGAATCTAAAGGTTATTTAGATTTCTTTACTATATTTAATACAATTGTTATATGACACATGCTTTTTTTTATGGGAAAACTACGTCCTCGAGCCCGAGGTCTAAATTTTTTCATAATAGTACTCCTACTGACTTCGGCTTTAGTAATGAATAAATTCGCTTTGTCGAAATCCCTATAATGAGTAGCATTCGCTGCTGCTGAATAAACCAACTTTAAGATGGGATAAGATGCTCGATAAGGCATGAGGTTCAGTATCATAACAGTTTCTTCGTAGTAACGCCATCGAATCTCATCAAGAACTCTTTGTGCTTTGAAAACAGACATATGTATACGTTTTTGTGCTTTGAAAACTCGCTCAAACTTAAGTAAACGATCGGTTGGCACTTTCCTTGCGAG